AGATAGATAGGCTCTATGAGGCCATTACTTAGAAGTACACTTTATACAACAGCCCTTCCTATCTGATAGAAAAAGACCCCCTAACACCGATTTACACGGGCTCCCAAATCCTAAGTTTGTCTATGAAGAGCGAGTCTAATTGTATTAGTGTCTATAATTGATTTCTTCTGTGAAATACTAATTGATAGGGCCTCATCGGTAAATGCTACAAGATCTCGTGCATCGGAATCCATGATTATAGACCCGACTCCATTACATTAGTATGGAACATTTTCTTTTCCAAATGAAATCTCCTAGTAGATGCACGAGTGAAAAAGTACTTTCGTTCTTGTGGAATAAGAAGCCTTCGTACCTTAATGCACGTATTGAATTTATTCGGAGCTATTAGAGCGGGATCCACTTTGTCGGGAAGATGAGTCGAAGCAATAACAAGAATATTTCTACTTTATTAATCCCTGGAGAGATGCTTCGATAATATACCGAGGGATAAGAAGTCCTTCGACTTCCTCACATGCGTATCATGAATGTTTGGAATCCATATTATTATTATGCAAGAAAACAAAGGAGAAATTGCTTTTGCTAATTCGAATTGAAGATTGATATCAAATCGATCGATTTTCGAAATCGTAACCATCTCCAGAGTTTGTCCCTATGCTATACGCCAAGGTAGCTGCTCCAGCTCTGTCTCAAAAAGGCCAGGATCGGGGAGATCCTTACTCTTAACAATTTAGCGAACACCCTCAGCAGGATCAACATGAGGAATCTCAGCATCTATGTCCTCAGTCTCCTCGTCAATACTATAATCATAAAAAAACCTCTGGGATTCTGGAAGGTATTCCCAAATAAGCTAATGAAAGGAAGACAGGAGTTTGTCAACAGGGATTTGACCAAATAGGATCGTCCAATTCCTATCGAATTTATCACTAAAATATCCGTAGAGTAATATAAGGCTAAGCAGAGCGAAAAGAGTTTTGGTTTTTCAAGAGATGGTAAATCAAAACGATTAGCCCCACACAAGGTTTTTTAAAAAATGATTGTCTCATAATGAGCAAGGGATATCCGTCTTTCTGCTAAACAGGATGTATTGAACTCATACTTCACAGAATTCATTAGCGACTTTCTATGAATGTCAACTAAGTATCGTAAGTAACTTGCTCCCGGTTGTTCCAGCATTAGAAAAGCAGAGTCATTGTTTGAGAAATGATCATTATGAGTCAGACTCAATAGAAGTGAACCAACCCCTTTTTATGTCGTAAAGGTGTAGAATTACATCAAGAAGTCTATGTCATCAGTTTCAATGAACTGACTGTTCAGGAGCCAGGATTCCGTTTTTTATCAAAAAATCTTCATCCAGGTCTTTTCCTTTTATTATCAATGAAATGAAGAGATCTCTTTACTTGTATGACTTAGATGTCTCGTATTTCTCGAAAAGGTGATTCGATTAATGGGATTTGGTATGGTACTTATGAAATCGCTGATATCGATGAGAAGGTTATTGAGAAGCATATTCCAATATTTCTTATGCAAACGTATTGATTTGAACCCATCAGCGGGAACCTCATCATTACTCAATAGCATATCGACGCCAAACTCGCATATTTCGTCTAATAGGTCCAGAACAATTATAATAGAAAGAGATTCATTAACCAGGCAAATAGAAATTTTTTCTTTCGACCATATTTCGATTGTTAATACGATAGAATAGATAAGGAACGATACTACAAAGAGTATTACACCGAGATATCAATTCAATTGTTTGTTGAACCTTGTGAATTGCATGAAAATAGGATACTCAAAATTCAGGGGTCAAAGAGTTTTATAAAACGTTCTTGGTGGAAAAAACGTGAATGAAAGATCCCACTAAATTGAATTCGGTCCATCACTCTGACACATAACGAAAATTTTGGATCGCGCTCAATATCTCTCTCAATTCGAAAATTCAGAATCTTAATTTTAATTGATATCTTTTTAGCATTTGTACCTCCCGCCAAAATACTAAATAAAAAAAATCAATGTTATGTTAATTGGATTGATTTAGACTACAAATTGCATTTCAATTGGAATTTGCTTATTCACCATGTACGAGGATCTCTACTAAGCATCCATGGCTAAATGGTTAAAGCGCCCAACTCATAATTGGAGAGTTCGTAAGTGCAATTCCTACTGGATACATGCTAATGGGACCCTCTACTACGTCTATAGAAATATCTGATTCTCTATCTTATTATATATATATAGATTAATATTGTAATGGAATGAATCTTGCCTTGCTCTAACTTACTTGCTCTGCATTACTTATAGCTTCCTTGTTCGTAGATAAAGCGGATTCGTAATTGTCAAGTGATTCAATCTATGCACATTCTTCTATATCCATTCTCAATTTAGTGTAATTCTCAAGTGCATGACCCACTCTATGTGTTATTATAGAATAATATTGATTCGAATGTAATAGTAATATACAGACGCAATATCTAGAATCTATGGAAATCCATAATTTTAT